AACAAATGGACCGTTTTCTACTTCAGGAATAAGCATAAAAAAATGGATCACTTACTTTCTTTTATCTTAAAGAGGTAATGTAATTAAGGGTCTCAAATTCAAGTTACTTGAAAAGTCTTTCGTGATATCAAAATCTAAAAAATATATATATATATATGGAAATAATTTGCGTCCAATAGGATTTGAACCTATACCAAAGGTTTAGAAGACCTCTGTCCTATCCATTAGACAATGGACGCTTTTCATTCCGATTTTTTCGTATTTTGACTTTCCCCACCTCTTCACTGAAAAAAAAAAAAAGAATCGGATTGTATGTGAGATAATTTTTGAAACTGTATATTAAATGATGCATTAAGTCTAGAATACTAGAATATTAGAATATATATAAATTTCAATTTCGAATAAAAGAATAGAAAGCGGGTAGCGGGAATCGAACCCGCATCGTTAGCTTGGAAGGCTAGGGGTTATAGTCGACGTCGATTCAGCATTTTGAACGTCTCTAATTCAAAACCGAACATGAAACTTTGATTTCATTCGGCTCCTTTATGGATATGGATGTGAACAAAATTACAAAAAAAATTCTACCCATAACATCTATGTCAACTTTTGTCTGACTACAGACAAAACGAATCGCTTTCTAGATGATCCCTCTAGAAGAGAGTAATTTTAACAATCTTTCTAGTTACTTCGTTCTCTATTTTTATTTGAGACGGTCCTGAGGAAAGGGATTTTGTTTCCACCGAGCTAAAACAACAGGTCGATGTCTCTAGTAAACCAGAGTCATCGTTTAATAGCTATTTTGATTCCATTTTTTTTTGTAAAGCAAAAATTGAAAATTTAGTTACGATTAGAAACCTACTTTTTATCTTCACCATGGATCCTTTACTCATACTTATTCAATTGGAAGTATTAATCCAATTCCAAAATTATGTTTCGTAATTTCATAATCCAATTTCTCACTTTCTAAGTGATCCTTGGATACAAATCACGAGAATGTATATTTTTTCTCGAATCCGTGATTGAGAGGTAAAGGATTTAATCCTTTTTTTTTTTCAAATAAAGTTTTTGGTCGGAATACGAATCAAACCGAAAACAAGGACCCTTTAACTATCAAAGGGTTAAAAAACGAATCACACTTTTACCACTAAACTATACCCGCTACAATGCGATTATTGTATACAACTGGACCTTTTGTCGAACCGGCAAATGAGGTATAATAATATAATAAAGATAGGATCATCATAAAATTTCTAAAATTTAGAGTAGTGTTAGAGTATTGACCCCCTTTTTTTTTTTCGTTTTCGCGGATGGAAGTAGTCCTTCTTCTTTTTTTGTTCGTCCTTAACTATTTCCTATTTACTTTATATAATTTATTTAATAATATAATACTAAATATAATAATAATATTAATATATAATACTAAGCATTTTTGTTTTCAAATCAGATAAATGAAAAATCATAATTATTTTTCTATAATTAGTTGGAACAAAAAAAGGCCCGGCTAGGTACAGGTACTGACCAGGCCAGGCCGTGTCAATAAGAAGGGTCTTTCGAACAAAATAACCTTAAGTAGAAAGGGTCATTTTTATATTTTTTATATTGTTGGCACTTTCGGGCCTTTTCCTTTATTTATCGAAAAGAAATTACTGATAAAAATTGTACATATCTAACATATCTATATAATATAGAAAGAAAGACTCCTTATTCTATGTGTAATCTAACCCAATTTTCAATTGGGAGAGATGGCTGAGTGGACTAAAGCGGCGGATTGCTAATCCGTTGTACGAGTTATTCGTACCGAGGGTTCGAATCCCTCTCTTTCCGCTTCCCTTGATGATTTTTTTTTTCAAATTTGGCAAATCCTTTGTTCTAAAAATCCTAAGAAAATATAAAAGAAAACCCCCTATTCTTCACGCCCAGGATTACGTCCAGGATCATTAGATAGGAATCCAAAGATGAAGAGAGAAACAAAAAATATCACTACTGTGTAAACGAAGAGTTTGAGAGTAAGCATTACACAATCTCCAAGATAATAAAAAAAAAAAGAGAATAGATTCTCCATTTTTCTACCACATATCCTATTTGGATATCAAGAACCGAGTCTCTTTCTAGAAAAAATCATGAACTTTCTAAGAAAGTAGTAAGAAATTATTAAATTGAAATAATATTTAAATAATTTAGATTAAGGATCTTATCGAAAACTTACAGCAGCTTGCCAAACAAAAGCTAAGAGCAAAAAGAACAAGGGTATGACTGGCATAACATCTACGATTGGGTTCAAAAAAGCATAGGCCTCGGGTAATTTTCCGAAGAAAAAACTACTTGAATAAAAGGCAGAATTAAGACAGATACAGATCAAACTAAAGATATTAAGCATAACAGACATTTTGTTCTTGGAGATAATTGCATTTTGATTGAGTTATTGATATAAGGAAAAAAGGGGGAAATTTAGGGAGACAAAAAAATCCTTCTTTTCTTTTGAACTCACCCAATCAAAAATCCTCCACTTCTCAAAAGAGAATAGAGGAAATCATACTTTCATACAATATCTTAATTGAATTATATCTAATGATCAATAAATTCAGTTTAATTCTATATTTAAGAAAATCCTAGTAACAATCTAAATATCTATAGAATAAATTAGATTAGAGTTGACAAATAATGAATACCCATATTATACTTTAGTAGTATCCAATAGAAATCTAAATGGGGCGTGGCCAAGTGGTAAGGCAACGGGTTTTGGTCCCGCCATTCGGAGGTTCGAATCCTTCCGTCCCAGAGCATATTCATTATGTTGGAATAGAATAAAGATTTTGGTGAATGGGTAAAGTCTAATGTTAGCTGGAATTTCTTTCTTGTTTCTTATTTTTATCTTTTATGCATGAATCATATCTTTTTTACACAAACTGAATTGAATCGAGTTCAAATGCACGCGGATGTAATTGACTCTATTTCTGATCCGGGTAAATTGGGAACAGAGTTTGAATTCAAAAAAGGGGATCTTTTCATCCTATGCCCAATTTCTGGAAGTTAGTTATTTAGAAAAACATTCCGTCCCATATTGATTTTCTATTTTATCAATATTTGCATTTTTAAGGATCCTATCTATTATTCCCCATCCCGTAAACTAACTTTTTTTTTTATGAATTTTTATATAGATTCTTAATTCTAACTATTTTTGTACTAATGAAATTCATTCAAAGTCAATAGAATTAATTCTTAATTCTCCCAAGGGCTTAGACTAAAATAAAAATAGGAGCAACTAAATTTGGACTTGTTTGGGTTTGTACCTAGCCAATCTGCATCCCAGATCATAATTCCCATTTTTATTTCTCTTATGTCCCATTAGCCCCGTAGTACGCGGGGGGCGAATACATTAACCGAAGGTATTAAAATTTATGTGTCTATCTGAATTGCATTAACAAAAATCAAATTATATATGTAATTATATATCGCTCGATGTATTTTCTTTGAATCTCGCTTTTTAAGTATTTCGTGTTTGGCCCTAATAACTAATAAATAATTGTAAATTTATGTAACAGTTAAGAGGGGAGCGTTTTCTATCTTTTATTATCTTTTATTCACTTTCTATTCTATTATGTATGGAAAGATTCGATTAACGAAATCTTGCTGAACTACACAGCTTAAACAAAATACATAAAAAAATGAGGAAATGTTTAATATTTAACGTATATGTATCCTTCTATTCCATTCTTGTGAAAAAGGGTTTTGATCCCCTCGATTTGAAATTTGGAAATTGAAATATTTAACCCTAATCTATTTAGATTTAGAGTTAATCTACTATTAATATTAAATTGAAATTCTTTTTAATTAAGAGGACTTGCTAAAACTTCTTCAGAAACCTCTTTACCGATTTATAGCTATATTCTTTACCGATCTATAGCTATATCTATATATAGAATCTCTATTCTATATTCTAGAAGAAAGGGTATAGATTATGATGTCTACGAACCAATGACTATTCATGATTCCATAATTGAATCAATTCCATACTGGTTCCAAATTAGAGAAATGTTATGGTAAAACTTCGTTTGAAACGATGTGGTAGAAAGCAACGTGCGACTTGAAGGACATGATCCATTGTGGATTTTTTCTTATATCCACCATTTTTGATTTCTATAGGAATGAAGGTGCTCTTGGCTTCGACATCCGTTGGGAACCTAAATAGTCCACGATGGAGCTCGAGTAGAAAGTATTAATTTCTTTCTCAGGATAAGAATCTAGGGTTAATGCAAATCAATAAATTGGAGCAACTTCGTGAATATATCTTCGATATAGAAATCGAAGGGATCCCATTCGAGCAAGTTTTCAATTCAAAAGGGAAATTTGTTGGAATTAATCAAACCACTTCGATCCAAAGTGTATCGCGCGGAAATCAATTGTCCGGAGGATTCTTTGATAGAAGGAAATCCCCAAAAGGGGTATGTTGCTGCCATTTTGAAAGGATTAAGAAGCACCGAAGTAATGCCTAAACCCAATGATTTAAAACAAAGATAAAGGATCCCAGAACAAGGAAACACCGTTTTAATCGTCTCACTAACTGGGCCAGACTTAAGGATCCAAATAGATTTTAACCGAGACAAACAAAAAGCAAAAAGGGGGGTAAAGACCACTCAATAAATGAAAGATTCTCTTTTGAAGTATTTGAGAGTTATCTAACTTGAGTTATGAGTACGAATGGTTTCTTTTTCATTTTTAGGAAAGAAGAAGAAAAAAAGACTTAAACCCTAGTCTAATTGATTTGATGATTTTATAGAAACTTTTGTCATTTATGTAATTTATTCGAATCCATCCCATAGATAAAACTTCAAATCCAATTCTTTTTTCTCGAGCCGTACGAGGAGAAAACTTCCTATACGTTTCTAGGGGGGGTGTATTGTTTATCTACATCTATCTCAATGAGTCGTCTATCGAATCGTTGCAATTGATGTTCGATCTCGAAGAGAAGGAAAAGATCTTCAGAAAGTAGGTTTTTATGA